GTTTCGATACCGGAATTTTGGGGTCTTCAAAAAGAGGGTTTTTATCTATAAGTTTTAGTACGAGTAATTCTATGAATTGTGAATTACTCAAATGAGTCCTCTTTGTTCAAAGTTCAAAGATATTCAAAAGATATTAATTTGTACATATATCATATGTACCTATATCATATATATCACAAGACCTGTCATATGAGAAAACCATTTCCGTCTGGATCGATCCATTTCATTTGGAAAAGATAAAAGGGAGAATAATAACTACCTTCATTAATGAAAAAAAAAAAATTCGTTTAGTTAGTAAGTGAAATAAGCTTTTGGGGATAGAGGGACTTGAACCCTCACGATTTTTAAAGTCGACGGATTTTCTTCTTATTATAAATTTCCTTGTTGTCAGTCTTGACATGTAGAACGGGACTCTATCTTCATTCTCGTCCGATTAATTAGTTCTTCAAAAAACTATCAGACTCTGGAGTGAATGATTTTAAAATTTGATTCGTTTTTCAACTTGGAATCGATTCACATAAATTCTTCTTCGTATAAAAATTTTTTCATTTCTTTCAGATTCATAAATCAATTTTCATATTTATAAAAATAAATTCGGGTTGTTTTTAATAATTTGATATAGTTCAGTACGTATATCCTTTTTTTGGATTAGAATTTTGATGAAAGAATTCTTATAACAACACAGTCAACCCCATTTGTTAGAACAGCTTCCTTTGAGTCTCTGCACCTATCCTTTTCTTTTTTCTTACTTTCTGAATCTTTTTTTTTTTGAAAAAAGGAGTTGGCTCAGGATTGCCCATTTTTATTAATTCCAGGGTTTCTCTGAATTTGAAAATTTTCACTTAGTAGGTTTCCATACTAAGGCTCAAACCAATTAAGTCCGTAGCGTCTACCGATTTCGCCATATCCCCTTTTTATTTTTTTGAATTTTCAAATAAGGATTTCAGTATAATGTCTTTCCCCCTTATTTGTTCATTTATGCCAGAACCATGGAATTCCTTAGATTGGATATGAATTACTATACTGAAGGGTGTTTTCTTCTATTTGTATTTGAATTTTTGTATATCTTCTTTCATCTCTATCGGAAGCCCTTATTTGATTGGTATAATCATAAATTATTCTACCAATTCTGTAGCTGCAATTCAATATGGATGGATATATACCATATAGATCCTCCTCCCTTTTCATTTTTCCAGGCAAATATTAATACTCAAAGGGTCGATTCTTTGTTTTTGATCTTAGTCTCTGAATAAAAACATAAAAATATCTTAATATCTATTCTTAAGATTATTATGTTATAATAATTAGGCTTTCTTAGTACAAACTTTGATATCTATAAAGTCTAGTTATTTTTATTAAAATGAATTTTAATAAATAGTAAAATAATGAAAATTTATTAATAAAATAATGAAATTGTTTTCAATTTAAATTTAAATACAATTGTTCTATACGAAAAAAAATTCTATTTATATATAGAAAATTTAGAAATGAAAAAGATAAATTTAAACTAAATTCAATATTTATTTGAAAAAAAAAAATGAATCGTTACCTAAATATCTAAAACTAAGATAGAGTTTATTGAATTCCTATATTCTGTGAGCCCGCTTAGCTCAGAGGTTAGAGCATCGCATTTGTAATGCGATGGTCATCGGTTCGACTCCGATAGCTGGCTTTTTTCTATTTTAATTTATTAGTTTTGTTCGATTTTTTTGTATAATTTTTTGAAAAAAAAAACAAAGAAAAGAATAAAAGAATAAGGGTGCCTTTTCCCTTCTTCAAAAAATTTTAAAGTTACCAACTATTATAATATTATTATATCGTAAAAGTTTCCAACTATAAAAAAATGAAAAGAAAGAGTCTTTTTCCTGATTTGTTCTGCCGAGCTTTATCCCCTTTTTTTGACTTAAGTATTACATACAGATTTAAATACAAAATATATGTTTAATAATACAAAAATAGGTTTGTATATGATATTTATACAATTCATCTTATTATTTATTGGAATACAATACTTCAGGAAATTTCACTTCATTTAGTTTTTTTTAGATTTATTTTGGAAAATGAAATATATATAAAATATATAGATAAATTAATAAATTAAAATAGAAAGAAAATAAAAAGAAATAAGGAGTCTTTATGTCGCGTTACCGAGGGCCTCGTTTCAAAAAAATACGGCGTTTAGGGGCTTTGCCTGGACTAACTAATAAAAGGCCTAAAGCCGGAAGTGATCTTAGAAACCAACCACGTTCCGGAAAAAGATCCCAATATCGTATTCGTCTAGAAGAAAAACAAAAATTACGTTTTCATTATGGTATTACTGAACGACAATTACTTAAATACGTTCGTATCGCCAGAAAAGCCAAAGGGTCAACAGGTCAGGTTTTACTTCAATTACTTGAAATGCGTTTGGATAACATCCTTTTTCGGTTGGGTATGTCTCCGACTATTCCCGGAGCCCGTCAATTAGTTAACCATAGACATATTTTAGTTAATGGTCGTATAATAGATATACCAAGTTATCGTTGCAAACCCCAAGATACTATTATGGCAAGGGATGAACAAAAATCCAAAGCTCTAATTCAAAATTATCTGGATTCATCCCCCCGTGAGGAATTGCCCAAACATTTGACTCTTGACCCATTCCCATATAAAGCATTAGTTAATCAAATAATAGATAGTAAGTGGGTCGGGTTGAAAATAAATGAATTGCTAGTGGTAGAATATTATTCCCGTCAAACTTAACCCTAACTAAAATACAAAGAGTTCGGACAATTTGGACCCTTTACTTTCGCCAAATCAAATTCACTTAAGGTTTAAGTAAAGTTAAAGTCAGGGGTTTGATCTGGATTTTTTCCCACTCCTATAATATATCCTACCCCGTCCCAAATTTTTCTTATTCAGGTATCATAAATCGGCAGAAATATTTTCACTCCTTGTCCATTCTTTCCAATATTTTACGTACCGTAGTCATTAGAACTAGAATCTATCAAAAAAAAAAGAAGGGCCTAATTGTTAGGTTCTAAAAAAGGTATTTCTTGTTGTTTGATTTGTTATAATTAGGGATGTTGACGAATTAGGTGAAAAGTACGGAAAGAGAGGGATTCGAACCCTCGGTAAACAAAAGCCTACATAGCAGTTCCAATGCTACGCCTTGAACCACTCGGCCATCTCTCCTACACAATACAAGAATGATTATGACTCAGAAACCGAAGAAATAGCGAGATAGTATTATAATACTTATTTCTATTAATATTAGATTCGATTTTTGTTTGGTTTGGATAGGTACGACCAAATAGACCGGATTTAATCAATGAATTAGAACGAATCAACTGATTGATCGGTTTATGTTTTTTAGACCATGTATAATTAATGGATCCTCTTTGACCATAGCTCTATTTCGATTTAGACTACACTCCCATAAAAATTAGAAAAGAATTAAAGTTATGATCAACAAATCCCTTATATCATCGATCTATTACAAATTCACGAATTATCTCAGGGAGATTTTTATTTGATTGTATAGTGTATACTTGCTATGGAGACACCAAAAATAAATGGTTATTCCTTTTCTATCAATGATTATTCGATTCTTTTTCTTTTCCTCTTTGACTCCCCTTCCTTTTTAGATCATAATTCAATCAAAAATTTTTTAAACCTAATCGAAAAATTCCTTGATTTTTCCGCTTCAGTAAAATCGGAATAGTTCTTATACTATTACATTTGATTTGTCGGAATTCAAATGGCATTGAATTTTTTTTATTCATTTTTAAAAAATAAAAAAAAAAAAATTACTTAAGTACATAAAGTAGTAGTAGAGGGTTCGTATCTTTTCCTTAATGTAAATTTATTTTGTTTGGAAATGAATCTGTTTTTATGTTACTTCGTACTGTACAAATCCTTTGTTTGTGGAATTTTTTTTTCACAAGGGACAATTATAGAATGGATTGATACCTATGCCGAGATCGCGGACAAATGGAAATTTTATTGATAAGACCTTTTCAATTGTGGCCAATATCTTATTACGAATAATTCCGACAACTTCAGGAGAAAAAGAGGCATTTACTTATTATAGAGATGGTGTGATTTGATTCTTTTTTTTTTTTTAGTTAATTTTACTGCTCCTAGTTTTACGCGAAAGGCACACGATTCAAGATAGCAAAGAAAAAATATTCTTAATTTATAGAAATAAACCTACGCTTGTTGAAGGTGAAGTTTAGAAATGGAACAATTCCTTCTGTCGTGTATCCCCGATTGATGCAGCCTCAGAGACTATGCTTCAGTTATCGATTTTAGTATTGAACGAAAGGTTACGCCTATGTATTCGGTATTACAGACTTCCTAGTAATATAGTACCAATAGGCGGCATAGGGGAAAAAGCACTACATCTCGCAATCGACAATACGAAAGCTTTGTTAAAAATAACCTACCTACTCCCTTTTCGTATCTGGATTGGGGCTAATAAAAATGGTTGGGACAACAAACATCCATCTCGTTCGTACATTGGATACCCATAGAACCATCGAAGGCTGTTGAAGTGACTATTTCCTGGAAATTAAAAGGCGTTGAGGACAAAGGAATTGGTGGAGTTATCTTTTCTATTTAGTACAAAGACGTTTGATATTAATAAAGACTCTTGCGCAAGAAGGTTGGCTAGAGATTTTTTTGTAAAACCACTAGCCCCGCTCAGTTCATAATGAGAATATTTCAATCCCTTTTGATTCCATGTATTTTTTTTATTCTCATTATGCATATTAAAGGAGGAGCCGTATGAGATGAAAATTTCACGTACGGTTCTGGAACGGAGATTCTTTGAATCGAATGACGACCGTAACGGATGTCGGCTCAATCCGAAGGAAATTATGCGGAAGCTTTACAGAATTATTATGAAGCTATGCGACTAGAAATCGATCCCTACGATAGAAGTTATATACTCTATAATATAGGCCTTATCCACACAAGTAATGGAGAACATACGAAAGCTTTAGAATATTATTTTAGAG